TATAGCTATTGCATTAAAGAATAAAAGAAACTAATAGAAGTCGAAGACGCGGAATGATAGTGAATAGAGAGAAAGATTCTTCTTATTTTCTTGTTCCTGAAAATATTCATTCTATCTATCTCCTAGACGCCGTAGAGAATTGAGAATTTTCATGTCTTTCAATTCTCGTACTCATAATTGGAAAGTTACGGAAGGAGACCCCGCATTTTGCAATGAAACCAACATATAAAACTCTGGACAATTTCGAAATCAGGCCGAGCGTCTTAATACATATGCAAAAAAATTCATTATTGGCCCACCATTGATTAGAAGATTTAGCTTGTATGAATCGCTATTGGTTTGATACGAATAATGGCAATCGTTTCAGTATGTTAAGGATACAGATGTATCCACAATTCATTTAGAGTTACTTAATAGCCTATTTCTTATACCATATCTCTATCCCGTGAAATTCTCGAGCCGAAAGATGGATGCATATGCTGTGTTTCATTTTGCTAAATGATATCAATTAAATGGTGTATCAATTCCATAAATTGGATATAGAAATAAATAAATCAGCAAAATTCTTTCTAATATTTTAGATAGAAGAAACATTTCTTCTATCTAAAATATTAGAAAGAATGTACTCTTCTATCCAAATCCAATTTGCATCGATAAAATAAATCCAAATTCCAGCAGTAGATGAATAATTGCAAATTTTTGTGTGTACGAGATTAGAATAACTTCAAAATAACTGACATAATTTTTTATTTTTCCTGATCAGAAAAATATATGAAAAAGAAAGGAGGTAGAAACATTTTGGGATTTATGGTTAAAGAAGAAAAAGAAGAAAACAGGGGTTCTGTTGAATTTCAAGTATTCAGTTTCACCAATAAGATACGGAGACTTGCTTCACATTTGGAATTACACAAAAAAGATTTTTCATCGGAAAGAGGTCTACGAATACTTTTGGGAAAACGTCGACGTTTGCTGGCTTATTTGGCAAAGAAAAATAGAGTACGTTATAAGAAATTAATAAGTCAGTTGAATATTCGGGAGCAGTAATTTCATCGTTCTAATTTTTTTCTTATTTTCTTAGTAGTCTTATAGTAGTCTTAGATTTTGCATTTTGATGAGCCTCGTTTTGAGGAATTCATGGAATAATCCATTTTTATGGAATAATGAATTAAGGAAGAAAGGATATGAGTCTACCGCTTACAAGAAAAGATCTCATGATAGTCAATATGGGCCCTCAACACCCATCAATGCATGGTGTTCTTCGACTGATCGTTACTCTCGATGGTGAAGATGTTATTGATTGTGAACCCATATTAGGCTATTTACACAGAACTTTAAGGTAGATACAGAGATGGTAGAAAAGGATAGGAAGGACGGGGGATAGGATAGTTATTTAGACAAGGAACTTCTAAATTCCTTAAGTTAAAAAAGAAAAAAGAATAAAAACACGGATACATAACATAAAAAAAAGAATAAATAAGACGAGATTCGCCCTCCTCCTACATATTTAATTTCTTCTCCTATACAAAAACTAACAAGACCCACCCCATTGGTAATTCCATCAATGATACCCTTATCGAAAAACTCCATTAGTTCGGTTAATCCTCTTATACCGAGGGTAAAGACTCTAGTATAGAAAATATCTATATAACCACGATTATATGACCAACTGTATATTTTTTTTTTAACTTGATCGAAAAAGTGCTTTTTCGGACTTTCCTTGTAAAAGGAATTTATTAAATCCAAATTCTGAAAAAAAGAATAAGCGGATCCATATAAGATATATGCTATGAATAAACCGATGATAGCGAGACTTACAGAAGAAATAGCATTAGTAATAAATTCATATGAATTTATAGAAGAATTAAAACTTTCCCGAGTCAAGTTTATTGAGGGCGTTAACCACTTTGATAATAGGGTTAACTCTGCTATTCCATTATCCATTGCTCCATTATCAAAAGAGATTCCTATAAATCCAATGAATAAAGTAAAAAACAGTAATATAAGAAGAGGAAATAACATAGTATTTTCCGTTTCATGCGGATAGGCAAAAGCGTTTTTAGCCCCAAAGGATGTACTAAAGCATCCTATCCTATTTCTTGTATTACCTTGAATTTTGGGTCCATTTTGTGAAAAAAAAGAAACTCCATTCTTTGTTGTTGATAAAAAAAAATCCCTATTAACTCCTTTGGATATCCTTTTTCCCCATAAGGATATTGAATACAAGGAACCCTCTTTAGTGGTACTGTAATTTTGAAAATGAACGCGCAAATACCCATCAAATGTAAGTAAATATATCCGAAACATATAAAAGGCAGTTAATCCTGCAGTAAAGGAGGCTATTATTCCAAAAAAGGGCGAATACAACCAACTATTACTAAGAATCTCATCTTTGGACCAAAAGCAAGCAAGAGGTGGAATACCACAAAGAGAAAGTGTACCCCATAAAAAAGTAGTTCTTGTAATTGGAATGTATTTTCTTAAACCGCCCATAAGAACCATATTCTGACTTTTATCTGGTGAATATCCAACAAGAGGTTCCATTGAATGAATAACGGATCCGGATCCCAAGAACAATAAAGCTTTTGAATAAGCGTGAGTAATCAAATGAAATAAAGCAGCTTGATAAGAACCTATACCTAGAGCTAACATCATATAACCCAATTGAGACATTGTAGAATAGGCCAAGCTTCTTTTAATATCTCTCTGAGCAAGAGCTAAAGTAGCTCCTAAGAAGAGTGTTATTGTACCTACTAAAGAAATTAAAGTCATTATCAAAGGTAGAGATATGAAAAGAGGAAAAAGCCGAGCTAGAAGAAAAATCCCCGCAGCAACCATAGTTGCTGCGTGTATAAGAGCGGAAATGGGGGTGGGTCCTTCCATAGCATCGGGTAACCATACGTGAAGAGGGAATTGTGCGGATTTCGCAATTGCACCAAGGAATAATAAAAAAGCACACAAAGTAGTAAGTAAAGAGTTAATTCCATTATTAGGAATCCAGTTATTAGCGATTTTGAACAAATCTCTAAACTCTAAACTACCTGTTATCCAAAAAAAACCTAAAATTCCTAATAATAAACCAAAATCCCCTACACGATTAGTTACAAAAGCTTTTTGACAAGCACTCGCAGCGATTGGTCGTGTAAACCAAAAGCCTATCAATAAATAGGAACACATTCCCACGAGTTCCCAAAAAAAATAAATTTGTATCAAATTGGAGCTAGTAACCAATCCCAACATGGAAGTAGTGAAAAAACTTATATAAACAAAAAATCTCAAATATCCTTCATCGTGAGACATATAACCGTCACTATAAATAAGAACCAGGATTCCCACAGTAGTAATTAGTATTAACATAATAGAAGTAAGTGGGTCAATCAAGTATCCAAATTCTAAGGAAAAATCATTATTGACTGTCCAAGACCATAGATATTGATAGATAGAACTTCCATTTATTTGTTGAATAGACAGTTGAATTGAGAATACCATAGCTATACTTAAGAATAAAACACTAGGAAAAGCCCATATGCGACGAAGATTTTTTGTTGCTGTCGGAATAAAAAAAAGGCCAAACCCCATTGACATAATAACTGGAAGTGGGAGAAGAGGGATTACCCATGCATATTGATATATATGTTCCATAAGAAAAGAAATTGAAATTTTTACTTTAATTTTTCTATAAAATAAAACTGTTTCCGATTCACCAAACCAATTCTTATCTCTTGCTGAAGGAATAAATAAAAAGAATAAGCAAAAATACTGGAATTCTTCATTTTTGCTTATCTCATTGAGATAAGCAAAAATGAAGAATGGGTTTAATTTGGTTAAATTAAAAAAGTTAATCAAATAACTTCGTTACCTAGTTATTACCTAAATTAAGTATATTTATTAAAATACAAAAAAAGGTTGCATTTTTTTACTTTCGATTAATTTTGATATTTCTTTAAAACAAAGATGAAGCAGCTCTCTTGTTTCGTAACTGATTCATGGAATTCCAATAAAAAGAAAACCCATGTTTCTAAGAAATTATAAAATAGTCATTACTTCATAATGACTATAATTACCTAAGTTTTAGAATGACTTCTTTAAGAGACTCAGTATTTTTTGTTTTGATTGGAATACCATTTTAATTAACTATTTTAATTTTCCCTTCTTTTTATCCACCCTTTTATATAGGGGATAGGCTTCCGTACCATATATCTATATATGGAGTATACTTGATATATAAATATCTATAAATAGATTTAGGAAACCTTTCTATATATTCTATATTATTAAAACAAAGCATAAAATATATACGGAAAATTTTTTTTAAATTCTTGTCTTATCCGGATTAGACAAAATTTAAGTAAAAAAATAATGTCAGAATTTCAGTATCTTTCAATATCTAAGTAGAAATACCAAGAAAAAAAAGAAAGAAGGATTTATTTGCGGCACTAGATGTCTTTCACATATAACTAAAAAAAAGTAATTTCCTTTTTGAATGGCAGTTCCAAAAAAACGTACTTCAATGTCAAAAAAGCGTATTCGTAAAAATATTTGGAAGAAAAAGACTTATTTTTCCATAGTACACGCTTATTCTTTAGCAAAATCAAAATCATTTTCCAGTGGCAATGAGCATCCAAAACCAAAAGGTTTTTCCGGGCAACAAACAAACAAATAATAAGATTTTGGAAAAATCTGAATTGACCTATAAAAAAAAATGCAAATTATTCATATTAAATAATTTGGATTAATTAATTAATTAATGTACTTTTATGTGTCGAATTACTCAACACAATATTCTTAGAACAAACCCCTCTGATGTCTGCTATATGGACTAAAAGTTTTGGTATACTGTGTGCTAAGTATTCTTTTCCTATGAATGATCAATGAACTTTTCATAATGGAATTCTCATATTTTATTATGAGAATTCTATTATGAAAAGTGGAGTATTCTTGCAATAGGACTTACCACTTCCATCTATTTTCTCCAAAATCAGTGGTTTAAGGTTAGTAAATATTATTAATAAGAGTATAAAGACTTTCATTCTATACTTTAAATTTTTTCAAAATTTTAAAGGAGAAACTAATTAGAAAAAAAAAGAAGTTCTATATTGCAACTTATAAAAGAGGAGTTCCAACTCTTTTAAGCAGTGTTTCCATTAGGCAAATCAAGAGTTTATTGTAAAAAGAATCGCAACGATACTACTAAATAAACGAAGTCTATTTTAATGAAGACTCTAATGTTCCTAAATTTTATGGACTTTCCCAATCTCGACGATTCGCGAGATAATAGCTATTATTCTTTTAACTTAACTATTATTTGAAGTTAGCCGCCATGGTGAAATTGGTAGACACGCTGCTCTTAGGAAGCAGTGCTTAAGCATCTCGGTTCGAATCCGAGTGGCGGCATTCTCGAAAAAGAATACAATAGATTAGAAAATGGATTCAATTCGAAATTTACAATTTTGTAATGGGACCTTCCCCTTATGCTATTTGCAACTTTAGAACATATATTAACTCATATCTCCTTCTCCACTATTTCCATTGTGATTACGATTCATTTGATAACCTTATTAGTTCGTGGACTTGGGGAATTACGTGACTCGTCAGAAAAAGGAATGATAGTTACTTTTTTCTCTATAACAGGATTCCTAGTTTCTCGCTGGGCTTCTTCGGGACATTTTCCATTAAGTAATTTATATGAGTCGTTGATCTTCCTTTCATGGGCTCTGTATATTCTTCATACCATTCCTAAGATACAGAACTCTAAAAATGATTTAAGCACAATAACTACATCAAGTACTATTTTAACGCAAGGCTTTGCCACATCGGGTCTTTTAACTGAAATGCATCAATCCACAATACTAGTACCTGCTCTCCAATCTCAGTGGTTAATGATGCATGTCAGTATGATGTTACTAAGCTATGCAACTCTTTTGTGCGGATCCTTATTATCTGCCGCTCTTCTAATCATTAGATTTCGAAAAAATTTCCATTTGTTTTCTCATTTTTTTAGTGATTTCTATGCAAAAAGAAGTGCTTTAAAAAGCACCTCTGTTCCTTCATTCCCAAATTATTACAAATATCAATTAATGGAGCGTTTGGATTCTTGGAGTTATCGTGTCATTAGTCTAGGATTTACCCTTTTAACCATAGGTATTCTTTGTGGAGCAGTATGGGCTAATGAAGCGTGGGGATCTTATTGGAATTGGGATCCTAAAGAAACTTGGGCATTTATTACTTGGACCATATTTGCAATTTATTTACATAGTAGAACAAATCCAAATTGGAAGGGTACAAATTCTGCACTTGTAGCTTCGATAGGATTTCTTATAATTTGGATCTGCTATTTTGGTATCAATCTATTAGGAATAGGTTTACATAGTTATGGTTCGTTTATATTAACACCTAAATGATTACATAAAATAAAACCTTCATGAAATGCACTTTTTTGTTTTATTTGAGAACCCCTTGAACGCCTTCTCAAAGGGTTCTCAAATAAAACAAAATAGATCTAATTAGACTTCTGTATTAATAGAACAATAGAACGGACTAGTAAAAAACCTATTTAGGATAATAATTGGATAAGAGAGCCTCTACCCTGTCAACGGATAGGGAAAGAACAAAATCTGGATAAATACCAATTCCTATGACCGGTAAAAAGATACAGATTAAAATAAAGAGTTCTCGTGGTCCAGAATCCACAAAATTTGCGTTTGGAACATTAAATAGCTTGTATCCATAAAACATCTGGCGTAACATGGATAATAAATAAATAGGAGTTAATATCATTCCTATTGCCATTACAAAAGTAATTATCATTTTTGGCATTAACAGAAATTTTGGACTAGTAATTAGGCCAAAAAAGACTACTAATTCTGCGACAAAACCACTCATTCCTGGTAAGGCAAGAGAAGCCATTGAAAAGCTACTAAACATAGTAAAAATTTTTGGCATTGGAATAGCTATTCCTCCCAGTTCTTCGAGATAAACAAAACGCATTCTATCAGAAGCCGTTCCTGCCAAGAAAAAAAGTGTAGCACCAATAAATCCATGGGATAATATTTGTAAAATAGCTCCATTGAGCCCAATGTTGGTTATGGAACCAATTCCTATAATTATGAAACCCATGTGAGATACAGAGGAATAGGCTATTCTTTTTTTGAAATTTCGTTGACCAAGAGAAGTTGAAGCTGCATAGATTATTTGGATCGCTCCTATTATTACTAACCAGGGCGAAAATAGATAATGAGCGTGAGGTAACAATTCCATGTTGATCCGAATCAATCCATATGCTCCCATCTTTAATAGGATTCCCGCTAAAAGCATACATGTACTATAATGCGCTTCCCCATGGGTATCCGGTAACCACGTATGTAGGGGTATAATCGGTAATTTGACAGCATAAGCAATAAGGAAGCCAAAATATAAAAGTATTTCCAAGGTTGCAGGGTATGATTGATTAATTAATCTTTCCAAATCTAATCCAGGTTCGTTGGAACCATATAAGCCCATACCCAGAACTCCGATTAAGAAAAATATGGAACCGCCAGCAGTATACAAAATAAACTTTGTAGCTGAATATAGACGCCTCTTTCCCCCCCACATGGATAAAAGTAAGTAAACAGGAATTAATTCTAACTCCCACATGATAAAAAAAAGTAAAAGGTCTCGCGAAGAAAATAATCCTATTTGACCACTATACATTGCGAGCATCAGGAAATAGAATAATCGCGAATTCCGGGTAACTGGCCAAGCTGCTAAAGTAGCTAAAGTAGTGATAAATCCTGTCAATAAAATAGATCCTAATGAAAGTCCATCGATTCCCAATCTCCAGTGGAAATCGAAGATATCTACCCATTTATAATCCTCCTTTAATTGGATTAAGGGATCCTCCAGTTGGAAATGATAACAGAATGCATAAGTCATTAGAAGGAATTCTAATAAACAAATACATATAGTATACCACCTAACGATTTTGTTTCCCCTATGAGGTAAAAAGAAAATTAATGAACCCGCAAATATCGGCAAAACAACAAGTATTGTTAACCAAGGAAAATAACTCATGATAAAGTGATAAAGACAAGATACGTTTTGACCAGAAAAGCCCGTGCTCGATTATTTCGAGCACAGGCTTCTTCGGTAAAGAGGAATCAGACGATTCGAATGAGGTTTTTTGTAACGTATCAATAAGATAAAGCCATGCTACGGGTTGTTTCAGGCCCTAAATAAACGCGGACACTTAAAAAATCTGTCGGGCAAGCAGATTCGCATCTCTTACAACCCACACAATCTTCGGTTCTCGGCGCGGAAGCAATTTGCTTGGCTTTACATCCATCCCAGGGTATCATTTCTAATACATCTGTTGGACAAGCTCGTACACATTGAGTGCATCCTATACATGTATCGTAAATTTTTACGGAATGTGACATTGGATCTATAAATTTTTCTTTTCAACATAAAATTTTTCGATCTGGTAAAAATTAAATTAGTACTATATGAGTCATATGTATTGTAGATACCAGACGAAGCAATGGTTTATCCAAACTTCAAAAATAATAATCTATTTTTTAATCCGTTTGTGAGAAAGCGTGAAAAGAGCCAAGAGACTTGAATTTTGGACGTCAACAATCAGAATTATACTAATTGTACATATGAATTCGAATTAGCCAATAAATTGGCTATCGTCTTTTCAATATAAATTATTGCAATATTTAAATTGCAATATCAATGAATTAAAAAAATTCCTTTAAGTGAAAAAAGAATACTATGCAATAACCTACTTAAAGAAACTGCATATTCGCAAATAATACTAAGAAAATAGTATTGATTTCTATTCATCTTAATATTGAATATTATTTTCTTATATGTGCGCCTTTGTTTATAGGATTTTATGTCTAATTATTCAATAAATTAGATTGATTGATACGAGTGGATTTCCTATTACGATAGATGGAAGAAAGAATGGATAGTCCAATAGCGGCCTCAGCAGCCGCAAGGGCTATCACAAAAATTGCGAAAATGTCTCCTTTTAATTGGCGACTATCAAATAGATCAGAAAATGTTACGAGATTTAGATTAATTGAATTCAGTATAAGTTCAAGACATATTAGAGCTCTAACCATGTTTCGGCTTGTGATCAATCCATAGATACCAATCGAAAATAAATAAACACTCAAAAAAAGTACAAGCTCAAACATCATTAATTAACTCCTTATCAATCTCGATTCATTTCAATATGAGGACAAGAATTGAACCGATTCAATTAATTACAATAGAACAATTACACAACAAAAGAGAAAAGAAAGAAGGTATTTGTTGGCGGTAGATGGTTTTTACTAAATCTAAATTGTGATTCTTTAGTTATTTATTTTAGATTTGCAATTCTTATAATTTTTACTCTTTTAAAGTTTTCTTATTGCCGAGCCATAGTAATTGCACCTATTAAAGAAACTAGAAGAATTATGGAAATGAGTTCAAACGGAAGATAAAAATCGGTTGCTAAATGAATCCCAATTTGTTGAACATTATTTATGAGACCCTGTTCTACTATTTGGTTTGATCTTGTAGTCCAAAGAATTCCATACCATGATGTATCTGGGATAGTAGTCATTAGTGAAAAAACAATAGTTATACAAACGAGTGAAGTGAACCCATCTCCAATAGTCCAATAATTCTTATCTTTAGACCATTCTGAGCCATTTATGAACATTACAGCGAATATGATCAAGACATTTATGGCTCCCACATAAATAAGAAGTTGTGCCACAGCTACAAAGTAGGAATTTAATAAAAAATAGAATAAGGATATACAAACAAGAACTAATCCCAGCGAAAAAGCGGAATAAATGGGGTTGGTAAGTAATACTACTCCTAGACCCCCTAGTATAAGAACAAATCCCCCAAATAGCATAAGAATCTCATGTATTGGTCCAGGTAAATCCATTATGGATAAAAAGAAATTAAAATAGTATAAAATTTTTCATGAACTGACTAAAACTAAAGGACTCAAGTAAGGAAAAACAGATTAGGATATTTTTTTGTGTATAAGCTGTATAGTTAGAAATTATATCACGAAAATCTAGTCTGATTTAAAATAATAAAAAATTTCCAATAAGCAATACTTATTTGTTTTTCTTTATAGTTAGCAAAGGATTATTCTATTTTTATAACAAAAAGAAAAAATACGAGTTTAGTAATCAGTAATCGTTCTTGAATTCGAAGATTTATCTTCGTCTATTTTACTTTCAGTCAAATTCCTAATTGTTTGAATTGTGTAATCTTCCATTATGGAGATTGGTAACCGACTTAAAGCAATTTGATTGTAATTCAATTCATGACGATCATAAGTAGAAAGTTCATATTCTTCAGTCATTGATAAACAGTTTGTCGGACAGTACTCAACACAATTGCCACAAAATATACAAACTCCGAAATCAATACTATAATTAAGCAATTGTTTCCTTTTAATATCCTTTTCAAATCTCCAATCTACAACGGGTAGATCTATCGGACATACCCGAACACATACTTCACAAGCAATACATTTATCAAATTCAAAGTGAATTCGCCCCCGGAAACGCTCCGGTGTAATTGATTTTTCGTAAGGGTAATGAATCGTTATGGGTAAACGATTTGTGTGGGATAAGGTAGTTATGAAACTTTGACCAATGTACCTTGTAGCACGTATTGTTTGTTGACCATAACTCATGAACCCAGTTACCATAGGGAACATATTCATTCTAAATATCTATGAAAAAGATATGTTTCTTTCTCTTGTTTGAGAGAGCCTTTGTCTTGAAAATATTCTTACTGTTATTGTATTATCTTATTTATAGTGAAACAAGTTGAGAAGAGGTTGTTAATAAGAGATTGCCCAGGGAAATAGGTAAAAGAAATTTCCATCCAAGATTTAATAACTGATCTATTCTCATCCTGGGTAAAGTCCATCTTATTGTGATAGAAATGAAGAGAAATAAATAAGCTTTAGTTAATGTAATAAAGATACCCATTGTCATTTCCAAAATTCCAACTGCGTTATTCATTTGGAAAAAATCAAAAAAGGATATATAGGGAATAGATAAATTCCACCCGCCTAAGTAGAGAACTGTTACAAATAAAGAGGAAACCAATAAATTTAGGTAAGAAACAAGATAAAATAAAGCATATTTTATACCCGAATATTCGGTTTGATAACCTGCTACTAATTCTTCCTCTGCTTCTGGTAAATCAAAGGGTAATCTTTCACATTCTGCCAAAGAAGAAATTAGAAAAATCATAAAACCTATAGGCTGGCGCCAAATATTCCATCCAAAAAAACCATATTTAGACTGTGCTTCAACTATATCAACTGTACTTGAACTGTTAGATAATCATAGTCGACGATAACATCACAGTTCCCACCGCTATTCCAAAACCGTACATGAAACCTTAGCTTCATACGGCTTCTCTATGATCAGAAAAAAGAGAGGACTGTTTCATTTCGTTATTAGCAATTAGGTAAAATAAAATATATTGGAAAGTCCTAAATTAGACCAAAGGAATTCCGTCTGCTCTGCTAGAATAAGAAAAAGTGCTTCTGAATTGATCTCATCCTTTATAATATAATTTTTTTTTCTTTGTTCAGTAATAACTTAATCTTGGAATAAAACACTTGTTATAGGAATTAAATTAATAAATGAAAAGATTTGGGTATTAGTTCATGAGGAATTCTGTATGAATATGGATATAGGAAGGAAATCATTCAAATTTTTTTGTCTTGCACTCCATATCTTTTGTCCTACTCTTCTTTCCCTGGGTAGGGCATATTTAAAAAGAAAAAAAGGGATAAAGGGTTAATTCGTTCTTTATAGCCATTTCCTTAACAAGTGAATAGGAACATACTCTGGATCGGAATCTGAAGAAAGTACTACTTGAAAATTTCCACTAATTTCAAGTCCTTATTACGATTCCTTTTATGGGGAAAAATCTCTAATGTCTTAGATTCCCCATTACTAATCCTTTATGTATTTTAGTGTTCCTAACCCTTCACTAACTTTTGATGGATTCTTCTTATGATTATAAGTTATAGTAATAACTAGAAATATTCTAGTAATAGATACTAGAATTCCATAGCGCGAATCCTTTATTCTTGCCCGCTTCAAGATATGATGATTAATTAAAATAATAAAAAAAAACAACCTTGGGATAAAGAGTTTACACTGCTTATGTTTACTTCAACTTTTTCTTGTACGTAGGAAATGAGATTTTTTCTTTTTACTACAAATTTATTAAGATGTTTTGTTTCACTCATATAGCTATCTAGTTTAACTTATCAACCCGAATACAAAATAAGAAAAGGAAGATAAATAGTTAATGGATTTTAGAGGAAAAAGGTCCTATTTTAACGAATCACACGTAGAGATATTGCTAGCACACAAAAAGTTAATGGTATTTCATAACTAATGGATTGAGCAGCAGCTCGTAGACCGCCTGAAAAAGAATATTTATTATTTGAGCTATATCCTGCCATAAGAAGACCAATAGGAGCAATACTTGAAATGGCAATCCATAAAAAAACACCAATACTAAGATCGGCTAAAACAAAATGATATCCTAAAGGGATAATTAAAAAACTTAATAAAATTGATATGACTGCTATAGAGGGTCCAATGCTAAATAAAGGAATATCTCCTCGGGATGGTAGGATATCTTCTTTAAAAAGTAGCTTAGTCCCATCTGCTATAGCTTGAAGCAGTCCCAGGGGACCCGCATATTCAGGACCAATACGTTGTTGTATCGATGCGGATATTTCTCTTTCTAACCACACAATTACGAGTACCTCTATTATGATTCCCAAAAGGAGGCTCAAAATGGGTAGAATCGATATGAGTCCATAGACTTCTTTTAATAATTCCGATTTCGAAAAAGAATTGATAGTTTCTATTTCTACCCTATCTATTATCATTTCAACGGTCAACTTCCCCCATAATGATATCTATACTACCTAATATCGTCATGATATCAGCCAATTTCATTTTTTTAACTAGCTGAGGGAGAATTTGTAAATTAATAAAACCGGGGGGACGAATTTTCCATCTCCAGGGGAAAAGGCTATCATCTCCTACTAGATAAATTCCTAATTCCCCTTTTGGGGCTTCCACTCTTACATAAAGCTCTTGCTTTGACAATTCAAAATTGGGTGAAGGTTTTTTACCAAGAAATCTATATTCAAAATCATTCCATTCGGAATTCTTTTCTTTCTTAAAGCGTCGAACTTCTAAATTCTCATAAGGTCCTCCAGGAATTTTTTCTATAGCTTGTTGAATTATTTTGATGGATTCCCTCATTTCACTGATTCGTACTAAATAGCGAGCTAACGAATCCCCTTCTTTTTGCCATTGGACTTTCCAATCAAATTGGTTGTAAGACTCATAAAGATCTACTTTACGAAGATCCCATTGTATTCCGGAAGCTCGTAACATCGGTCCCGATAAGCCCCAATTTACCGCTTCTTCTCCACTAATAAAACCTACTCCCTCAACTCGCTCCAAAAAAATGGGATTCTGTGTAATAAGTTGTTGATATTCAATAATTCCTCGTAAAAAATAATCACAGAAATCTAAACATTTCTCGATCCATCCATAAGGTAGATCCGCGGCTACTCCTCCGATGCGAAAGTAATTATGCATCATTCGCATGCCGGTAGCAGCTTCAAATAGATCGTATATTAATTCTCTCTCTCTAAAAATATAGAAAAAAGGAGTCTGTGCACCGAGATCCGCCATAAAAGGCCCAAGCCATAACAAGTGAGAAGCTATACGGCTCAACTCTAACATAACTACCCTAATATAGCTGGCTCTTTGGGGTATTTGAATATTTTCTAATAATTCTGGTGCATTTACTGTTATTGCTTCCGTAAACATAGTAGCTAAATAATCCCACCGTGTTACATAAGGTAAGTATTGTATAATAGTTCGGTTTTCCGCGATTTTTTCCATCCCTCTGTGTAAATAGCCTAATATGGGTTCACAATCAATAACATCTTCACCATCGAGAGTAACGATCAGTCGAAGAACACCATGCATTGATGGGTGTTGAGGGCCCATATTGACTATCATGAGATCTTTTCTTGTAAGCGGTAGACTCATATCCTTTCTTCCTTAATTCATTATTCCATAAAAATGGATTATTCCATGAATTCCTCAAAACGAGGCTCATCAAAATGCAAAATCTAAGACTACTATAAGACTACTAAGAAAATAAGAAAAAAATTAGAACGATGAAATTACTGCTCCCGAATATTCAACTGACTTATTAATTTCTTATAACGTACTCTATTTTTCTTTGCCAAATAAGCCAGCAAACGTCGACGTTTTCCCAAAAGTATTCGTAGACCTCTTTCCGATGAAAAATCTTTTTTGTGTAATTCCAAATGTGAAGCAAGTCTCCGTATCTTATTGGTGAAACTGAATACTTGAAATTCAACAGAACCCCTGTTTTCTTCTTTTTCTTCTTTAACCATAAATCCCAAAATGTTTCTACCTCCTTTCTTTTTCATATATTTTTCTGATCAGGAAAAATAAAAAATTATGTCAGTTATTTTGAAGTTATTCTAATCTCGTACACACAAAAATTTGCAATTATTCATCTACTGCTGGAATTTGGATTTATTTTATCGATGCAAATTGGATTTGGATAGAAGAGTACATTCTTTCTAATATTTTAGATAGAAGAAATGTTTCTTCTATCTAAAATATTAGAAAGAATTTTGCTGATTTATTTATTTCTATATCCAATTTATGGAATTGATACACCATTTAATTGATATCATTTAGCAAAATGAAACACAGCATATGCATCCATCTTTCGGCTCGAGAATTTCACGGGATAGAGATATGGTATAAGAAATAGGCTATTAAGTAACTCTAAATGAATTGTGGATACATCTGTATCCTTAACATACTGAAACGATTGCCATTATTCGTATCAAACCAATAGCGATTCATACAAGCTAAATCTTCTAATCAATGGTGGGCC